CAATTTCTAATTGACTCTTGGATACAAATCACGAGAATGTATATTCTTCCTCGAATTTTTCATTGAGAGGTAAAGGCTTAAATCCTTTTTACGAGATAAAGTTTTTGATCGGAATGGGATATTAATCAAACCGAGGGACCCTTTAACTATTAAGGGATTAATAGAACGAATCACACTTTTACCACTAAACTATACCCGCTACAATGGGATTATTGTATATAAATCGACTTTTTGTCGAACAAGAGATTTTGTCGTAATCAAAAAAAAAAGATAGGATCAAAAAAGAATCATGCAAATTAGAGCGTTAACGAGAGGACTTAATGAGATTAGGAAAGGAGAACTCATTTAAATAAGTAAATACCAAGTCTTTTGCTGGAGTTTTTTGACGGATACAGGTTGACAAAACTATTTAAGCCGTAACATAAAAATGCATTGTTCAAAAATTCATAGTTCCCTTGTTTTCTTATCTTATTTTTTTTTTTATTTACGTTTACTTTACTTATTTTTTACTGAAAAAAAAAGGAATATAATAAAATTAAAGTAAATAAAAAATAAAGCTAAGAAATTTAGATAGGAACTGACATCTTGATTCTATATCAAAGGAATTGAGATAGTACTTCTTATGATTGTTTCAATATCAACAATAAGCATTTGTGTTTTCGAATTAAATAAATCATTTTAATTTGCTTCGTTGGAACAAAAGAGGCCCGGCTCAGCTAGGTACTGACCAGGCCAAGCCGTGTAAAGAAAAGGTTTCTTTGGACAAAATCAAAGAGGGCTTTTTTTATTTTATTTAGTTATAAATATTATTTATAAAAATAAAAATAAACTAAAAAAAAAAAAAGACTTTTTTCAAGCCTTATTTTGACTTATGTAACATAATAATTATCCTTTTTCAATTGGGGGAGAGATGGCTGAGTGGACTAAAGCGTCGGATTGCTAATCCGTTGTACGAGTTTTTCGTACCGAGGGTTCGAATCCCTCTCTTTCCGTTTTCGTCGATAACTTTCTTTTTCTTTTTATTTCCTTTCAAATTTTGAATTTTTCGCGATTTTTTTTTTTTTTTTTAAGTTATTTTATTTAATAGTTCAAATTAATAGTTAAAAATGTGAAATAGATAAAATCCTACTAAGAACATTTCAAAATCGAGTAAGAAGAACAAAAAACCTTATCTTAATTTAGTTTTTATTCTTCACGCCCAGGATTACGTCCTGGATCATTAGATAGGAATCCGAAGATGAATAGAGAGACAAAGAATATCACTACCGTGTAAACAAATAGTTTTAGAGTAAGCATTACACAATCTCCAAGATTATTTTTTTAGGAAAAAAGAGAATAGATTTTCCATTTGTATATTTGTATTTTATACCGCATACCCTACTATGTTTATGTTTATTTTATATTTTTATTTTGACACTAAGAAATAAACTAAAGTTCTTTTGATTTGAGATTAGAAAAGAATTTTCAAAAAAAAAAATTCATTTTTAATTTAATATAAAGTTGTATTTTTTCATTACCAAAAATTTTCTTTCATACCCCAAATTGGGGAAGACTCCAAGAGGTCTTGCAATGGAAAAAGGTCAGAATAAGGAAATGAAACGTGGTGATCCCGACTTATTATGGCTATACCCTAATTTCAATATTTGAATCGAGGGTTCACATACTGTAAGACTTATCTGATCTTATCAATTGGTAAATTTTTTTTTCGAATAAATCATGAATTTGTCTAGGACAGTATTAAAAATCTCATCGAAAACTTACAGCAGCTTGCCAAACAAAAGCTAAGAGAAAAAATAGCACAGGTATTACTGGCATAACATCTACGATTGGATTTAAAAAAGCGTAGGCCTCGGGCAATTTGGCGACGAAAAAACTACTTGAATAAAGGACAGAATTAAGACAGATACAAATCAAACTAAATATATTAAGCATAAAAAACATTTTGTTCTTGAGGATAATTGTATTTATTTTGATTGAGTTATTAATAAGTTGAGTTATTGATATAAGGGAAAATGAATAAAAATAAATTAGATAGACCAAAAAAACTTCTTTGATTTGAACTCGCCCAATCAAAACTCCTTCAACTTCAACTCTCAAATCAAAAGTGAATAGAATAAATCATACTTTCATACAATATTTTAATTGAATTAGATGTAATGATCAATAAATTCATCAGTTTAATTCTATATTTACACATATCAAAATTCTATCAATAATCTAATTTTTTTTATAGATATTTATACTGAAGTTGACGAACAACCAATAACAATATTAGTGTTTATTAGTGTCAAATATAAATGGGGCGTGGCCAAGTGGTAAGGCAACGGGTTTTGGTCCCGCTATTCGGAGGTTCGAATCCTTCCGTCCCAGAACATATCCGTCCACACATCCAAAACAGTATAATAGTATCATATACTTAACCCATATAAATCATAGAATATATATGATATATATTATATCAGAATAAAGGTTACTTTTTTGAACAACCTTCTGTATATGTATAATATTGAAAAAATTTAATTCTTATTCTTAATGAATCTTCTCTGAATCATATCTTTTTCACAAGTTTAATGAGTTCAAATAACACGCAGATGTAATAGAATCTATTTGTGATCTATAAATGTTAAATATTGAACATAGAATAGCTATAATTTCTTTCAGTAACAGTAGTTTAGTCTATCTGACACATACAGATATCCCATAGTTTTTTATTTCAATTCTTTTTTTTCATACTCATTGAAAAAAAATAACAACCTAAATCTTCCTTTACATCATTCTTTATCCACTATTTCATAAAAAAAAAATTGTATTTTTTTTTATCTATTTTTTTAATCATTGATGGTTTAATACAAATCTGGATTTATCTCTCTCGTATGATGATAAAATGCAATGTGGTCTTACTATAAAATTTTATTCAAATAATGATAAAAATTTCAATCAATTAAATTGATGATTTCTTAGGAGTTCTTAGTACTCGAAGAAGTGTGAAATTGGTGAATTTATCCTATCACTAGCAGGTTACTTGAAGATGCAGATTCAAAAAGAACTTATTTATTTGAATTTTATTTTTATTTCTAAATTTCTATTATTTAGTTTATAGTTTATTTTCTAATATTATAGATTTATATATTTTAATATTTAGAAATAAATTTTAATACTTATAAATATTTAGAAATATATGTATATATGTCTCTGGGGTTAAATTGAATTTTTGCTTAGACTTCTTCAGAAACTCTATTTCATATAGAAGGAAAAGATAAAGTATAGATTACTAGGGATCGATCGAACCAATGACTATTCATAATTCCATAATGGAATTAATTACATACTGGTTCCAAACTAAAGGAATGTTATGGTAAAACTTCGTTTAAAACGATGTGGTAGAAGGCAACGTGCGACTTGAAGGACACGATCCGCTGTGGATTCTTACATCCACCATTTTATATTATATAGGAATTATATAGGAATGAAAGTGCTTTTGGCTCGACATCGTTTGTTCACTATAACTCTCATTTTTTTTTGGGGGGGTTGTGATATAAACCGTATCATATCGTACATGATGGAGCTCGAGCAGAACATATTGATTCGTTTTTCGGAGGCAAGAATCTAGGGTTAGTATCAATTAATAAATTCAGACAACTTTGTAAGTCTATTTTTGATATAGAAATCTAAAGGATCCAATTCAAGCAAGTTTCAAATTCAAAAGTAAAATTTTTTGGAATTGGTAAAACCCTTTCGCTCAAATCAAAAGTGTATTATACAGGAATCAACCATTCGTATGATTCTTTGATAGAAAGAAATCACAAAAAATGGTATGTTGCTGCCATTTTGAAACGATTAAAGATCACCGAAGTAATGTCTAAACCCAATGATTCAAGGCAAAGATAAAGGATCCTAGAACAAGGAAATACCGTTTTCAAGTGTCTCAACAACTAGAACTAGATTAAGATGAAGAATCAAAATAAATTCGAAAGGAGACATATACATATAAAAAAGGGATTAGAGACCGCTCAATAAATGAAATGTTTAAAAGGTTTTCTTTGCGAGTTATACAACTTGAGTTATGAGAGTGCAAATTCCAAATACGAAGAATTTTTTTTTTTGTTGGGGAAAGAAAAAGAATAAGAAACAAAAACAAGTATTTAAATCATATGATAAAGAAAGAGACTTCTTGGTCTAATTGATTTGATGGTTTTATGGATCTATTTGACATTATAATTCTATACATAAACATAACTTGAATTTTCTTGAGCCGTACGAGGAGAAAACTTCTTATACGTTTCTCGGGGGGGTCTCTACATCTATCCCAATGAGCTATTTATCGAATTGTTGCAATTGATGTTCGATCCCGAAGAGAAGGAAGAGCTCTTCGGAAAGTGGGTTTTTATGATCCGATAAAGAATCAAACCTATTTAAACGTTCCTGTTATTCTATATTTCCTTGAAAAAGGCGCTCAGCCTACAGGAACTGTTCATGATATTTCAAAGAAGGCGGGGGTTTTTATGGAACTTCGCCTTAATCACCAAACAAAATTCAATTAATGAAATATATATATATAAATTAAAGAAGGTAAGGTGTGAATAATTTGTATAGAGTTTTGTATAATCTTTTCTTTGCTATTTTTTCTCCTTTTCAATTTATATCATATTTAATATATTTTTGCTACTATAGAATGTCGTCTTTTATAACGATAAAATTTTTTTTTATTGATGTAATAGATAGAAAAATATCGAGAGAATAAACAGTCTTAAATTTTTGATATTATTGTCATGTCAATGGGTGTTTTTCATTTTTCATTGGAATTCGATGAACAAAAAAAAAAGGTTAAGCTTGCTTTTTTTACTTTTACTTAATATTGATACTTATATTGATTGATATTAATTCAATAAACCCGGGATTTTTAGACTTCTTTTTTAATTTATTCATACGTCTACACTTTTTTGTATATATGTCGATTATATATGTAGTGCCAATCCAACATAAATTCTTAGTTTTTTTTTTCATTTTTTAATAAATTGAAAAATTTAATTAAATGAAAATTGAAATAATAATTTCAATTTAGAATCTTTTTTTCTATTTCTCCATTGTATTCTTTTCTCAACATTCATATTGACAACAGTGTATCAAATAAATATAATCCGATCATGAATAAATGAATCTATTTATCTCCGCCCCATAGATTTGATTTTATTTCATTCAAATAAAGGGTTCATTTGATTTGGTGTGATACAAGAAGTCTTTTTTTTTTTTTATTAAAATAATAAATAATTAAAATAGAATATTATAATTCTATTTAAAGTATAATAAGATATTAAAGTAGAATAATGGATAACATAAGAGACAAGAGTTGGTCTACAAATATTTTTATTTTCGTCGGATCTGTTCATTTTTCTTATGTTCATAATTGATTATGAATTTTTAGATTTTTGTTTTGCCTTTTTAAAATTTAAATGTTTTGATTTAGCCGTACTATTCAACCTCTTTATTTATTGGGATTCCGATTGTATCTATACATTCTAATTATTTTATTTTAGTTCGGGTTGCTAACTCAACGGTAGAGTACTCGGCTTTTAAGTGCGGCTAGCATCTTTTACACATTTGTATGAAGCAACGGATTCGTCTATACCATCGGTAGAGTTTGTAAGACCGCGACTGATCCTGAAAGGAATGAATGGAAAAAGCAGCATGTCGTATCAATAGAGAATTCTAAAAATATTTCATTCTTACCGTATAGGTCCAAAACCTTGTGTAAATTGTTTGAATTCTTGGCGCAGAACAAAATCCATTTAAAAAGCAAAGAAATAAAAACTAAATTTAAAGTTGTGTCGAGTAAATAAATGGATAGAGCCTTACTATACGATAGGTTCCAATTATAGGGAAACAAAAAGTAACGAGCTCCTGTTCTTAATTTTTGAATAATTACCCGATCTAATTAAACGTTAAAAATAGATTAGTGCTTGACGCGGGAAAGGCTTTTCCCATGAGTGTATTATCAATCAATGTTTTATGAATCCTAACTATTAGCTATCTCCATTTCCATTATGTGGTGGAGATAAATGTGTAGAAGAAGGCAGTATATTGATAAAGAGATTTTTTTTTTCAAAATCAAAAGAGCGATTGGATTGCAAAAATAAAGGATTTCTAAACATTTTTTTATCCTAGAATGAACCTAAACCAATTAGGTGCAAAAAGAGAGGATAGAGAGTCCGTTGATGAGTCTTACCTTTTTCGAGGTATCGATCTTTTTTCTTAATATCATACCTTGTTTTAACTGTATCGTACTATGTATCATTTGATAACCCAATAAAGCCCATCCTATTTTCGGTTCAAATCTAATCTTAAATGGCGGAATTTCAAGGATATTTAGAACTAGATAGATCTTGGAAACATGACCTCCTATACCCACTTATCTTTCGGGAGTATATTTATGTATTTGCTCATGATCTTGGTTTAAATAGATCGAATTTGTTGGAAAATGTAGGTTATGACAATAAATCTAGTTTACTAATTGTAAAACGTTTAATTTCTCGAATGTATCAACAGAATCATTTTATTATTTCCGCTAACGATTCGAACCAAAATCAACTTTTTGGGTACAATAAGAATTTGTATTCTCAAATGATATCAGAGGGATTTGCAGTCATTGTGGAAATTCCATTTTCCCTACGATTAGTATCTTCCTTAAAGGGGACAGAAATCGTAAAATATTATAATTTACGATCAATTCATTCAATATTTCCTTTTTTAGAGGACAAATTCTCACAGTTAAATTATGTATCAGATGTATTAATACCCTACCCGATTCATCTGGAAATCTTAGTTCAAACCCTTCGCTACTGGGTAAAAGATGCCTCCTCTTTGCATTTATTACGGTTTTTTCTTCACGACTATTATAATTGGAATACTCTTATTATTCCAAATAAATATATTTCTATTTTTTCAAAAAGTAATCCAAGATTATTCTTGTTCCTATATAATTCTCATGTTTGCGAATACGAATCCATCTTACTCTTTCTACGTAACCAATCTTCTCATTTACGATTAACATCTTCTGGGGGTTTTTTTGAGCGAATATATTTCTATGGAAAAATAAAACATCCCGTAGAAGAAGTCTTTGCTAATGATTCTCCGACTAGCTTATGGTTCCTCGAGGATCTCTTCATGCATTATGTTAGATATCAAGGAAAATCAATTCTGGCTTCAAAGGATACGCCTCTTTTCATGAATAAATGGAAATATTACCTTGTCCTTTTATGGCAATGTCATTTTTATGTGTGGTCTCAACCAGGAAGGATGTATATAAACCAATTATGCAAACATTCCTTCAGCTTTTTGGGCTATCTTTCAAGTATGCAAATAAATCTTTCAGTAGTACGGAGTCAAATGCTAGAAAATTCGTTTCTAATGGATAATGCTATGAAGAAGATTGATACATTAGTTCCAATTAGTCTTCTGATTGGATCGTTGGATAAAATGAAATTTTGTAACGTATTAGGACAT